GCTAGCGTAGCTTAAAACAAAGCATAGCACTGAAGATGCTAAGATGGGCCCTAGAAAGCTCCGCATGCACAAAGGCTTGGTCCTGACTTTACTATCAGCTCTAGCTCAACTTACACATGCAAGTCTCCGCAGCCCTGTGAGGATGCCCTTAATCCCCTGCCCGGGGACGAGGAGCAGGCATCAGGCACAAATTTTAGCCCAAGACGCCTTGCCAAGCCACACCCCCAAGGGAATTCAGCAGTGATAAATATTAAGCCATAAGTGAAAACTTGACTTAGTTAGCGCTAAGAGGGCCGGTAAAACTCGTGCCAGCCACCGCGGTTATACGAGAGGCCCTAGTTGATAGACACGGCGTAAAGGGTGGTTAAGGAAAGCAAAAATAAAGCCGAAGGGCCCCTTGGCCGTCATACGCTTCTGAGTGTCCGAAGCCCAAACACGAAAGTAGCTTTAATTTTAGCCCACCTGACCCCACGAAAACTGAGAAACAAACTGGGATTAGATACCCCACTATGCTCAGTCATAAACCTAGACGTTAGATTACAACAAACGTCCGCCCGGGTACTACGAGCGTCAGCTTAAAACCCAAAGGACTTGGCGGTGCCTTAGACCCCCCTAGAGGAGCCTGTTCTAGAACCGATAACCCCCGTTAAACCTCACCACTCCTAGTCACCCCCGCCTATATACCGCCGTCGTCAGCTTACCCTGTGAAGGACTAACAGTAAGCAAAATGGGTACAACCCAAAACGTCAGGTCGAGGTGTAGCGTACGAAGTGGGAAGAAATGGGCTACATTTTCTATAATAGAATAACACGAACAGCACTATGAAAAGAGTGCTCAAAGGAGGATTTAGTAGTAAAAAGGAAATAGAGAGTCCTTTTGAACCCGGCTCTGAGGCGCGTACACACCGCCCGTCACTCTCCCCTGTCAAATAGCACCAAACGGTACTTCAACACCAAAGCACCGACGAGGGGAGGCAAGTCGTAACATGGTAAGTGTACCGGAAGGTGCACTTGGACCAAACCCAGGACGTGGCTGAGATAGTTAAGCATCTCCCTTACACCGAGAAGACATCCATGCAAGTTGGATCGCCCTGAGCCAAACAGCTAGCTTAATTACCCAAATAACATAATAATAAAAATAACACAGCATAAACCGCAACACATAAACCAAACCATTTTACCACCTTAGTACGGGAGACGGAAAAGGTTCTTCAAGCAATAGAAAAAGTACCGCAAGGGAAAGCTGAAAGAGAAATGAAACAACCCATATAAGCACCAAAAAGCAGAGATTAAAACTCGTACCTTTTGCATCATGATTTAGCCAGTACCCTCAAGCAAAGAGACCTTTAGTTTGAAACCCCGAAACCAAGTGAGCTACCCCGAGACAGCCTATATTGGGCCAACCCGTCTCTGTGGCAAAAGAGTGGGAAGAGCTCTGGGTAGAGGTGACAGACCTACCGAACTTGGTGATAGCTGGTTGCCTAAGAAATGGATAGAAGTTCAGCCTCACATTCCTCAAATAAAGTAAGTAATTACCTAAACTAATACAAAGAGAAAAATATGAGAGTTAGTTAAAGGGGGTACAGCCCCTTTAACCAAGGATACAACCTTATACAGGAGGATAAGGATCATACTTTACAAAACCCGCCGTCCTAGTGGGCCTAAAAGCAGCCACCTGAACAGAAAGCGTTAAAGCTCAAACGGCTCAAAGTTTATTATACTGATAAATAATCCTACTCCCCTAAAACTATTAGGCCGCCCCATGCTAACATGGGAGAGACCATGCTAAAATGAGTAACAAGAAGGCACACCCTTCTCCCGGCACAAGTGTAAACCAGATCGGACTAACCACTGGTAATTAACGAGCCCAAAACAAGAGGGCAATGCGGACAACAAAAAAACCAAGAAAAACTCGCAACACCCCCAATCGTTAACCCCACACTGGAGTGCCACCCCGGAAAGACTAAAAGAAAAGGAAGGAACTCGGCAAACACAAGCCTCGCCTGTTTACCAAAAACATCGCCTCCTGCAAACACCTAAGTATAGGAGGTCCAGCCTGCCCAGTGACTACAAGTTCAACGGCCGCGGTATTTTGACCGTGCAAAGGTAGCGCAATCACTTGTCTTTTAAATGAAGACCTGTATGAATGGCTAAACGAGGGCTTAGCTGTCTCCCTTTTCTAGTCAGTGAAATTGATCTCCCCGTGCAGAAGCGGGCATACAAATACAAGACGAGAAGACCCTTTGGAGCTTAAGGTACAAACCCAACCACGTTAAGCAACTAATTAAAAAGCATAAACCTAATGGACTATGGTGTTTTACCTTCGGTTGGGGCGACCACGGAGAAAAAAGGATCCTCCGAGTGGACTGGGATAAAAACCTAAAACCAAGAAAGACATTTCCAAGTCACAGAAAATCTGACCAATTATGATCCGGCCCCCCGGCCGATCAACGAACCAAGTTACCCTAGGGATAACAGCGCAATCCTCTCCCAGAGTCCATATCGACGAGAGGGTTTACGACCTCGATGTTGGATCAGGACATCCTAATGGTGCAGCCGCTATTAAGGGTTCGTTTGTTCAACGATTAAAGTCCTACGTGATCTGAGTTCAGACCGGAGTAATCCAGGTCAGTTTCTATCTGTAACGTTACTTTTCCTAGTACGAAAGGACCGGAAAAGAGAGGCCCATGCTAAAAGTACGCCTCACCCCTAATTAATGAAAACAACTAAATTAAGAAAAGGGAGAACAACCTTAATCCAGCCAAAATAAGGCCATACTAAGATGGCAGAGCATGGTAATTGCAAAAGGCCTAAGCCCTTTCACCCAGAGGTTCAAATCCTCTTCTTAGTTATGCTAAACATTCTAATAACTCACCTAATTAACCCCCTCGCATATATTGTTCCCGTCCTCTTGGCAGTAGCCTTCCTAACATTAATTGAACGGAAAGTTCTAGGCTACATACAACTACGAAAAGGGCCAAACGTAGTAGGACCTTATGGCCTCCTTCAGCCAATCGCCGATGGCGTAAAACTATTTATTAAAGAACCGATCCGCCCATCCACATCCTCCCCCTTCCTCTTCCTAGCAACCCCCATACTTGCACTAACTCTAGCCATAACCTTATGAGCCCCGATACCTATACCACACCCCGTCACAGACTTGAACCTAGGTATTTTATTTTTACTAGCATTATCAAGCCTCGCAGTATACTCAATTTTAGGATCAGGTTGAGCATCAAACTCAAAATATGCATTAATTGGGGCCTTACGAGCCGTAGCCCAAACAATTTCATACGAAGTATGCCTGGGACTAATCCTATTATCAGTGATCATTTTTTCAGGGGGTTATACACTACAAACCTTCAACATCACCCAAGAAAGCATTTGACTTTTAATCCCCGCTTGACCCCTAGCTGCAATATGATACATCTCAACCCTGGCAGAAACAAACCGTGCACCATTTGACCTAACCGAAGGTGAATCCGAGCTAGTTTCTGGGTTCAACGTAGAATATGCAGGAGGACCATTCGCCCTATTCTTCCTGGCCGAATATGCTAACATTTTATTAATAAATACCCTGTCAGCTATCCTCTTCCTTGGAGCATCCCACATCCCAGCCTTCCCAGAACTAACAACAATCAACTTAATAACCAAAGCCGCGCTCTTATCCATAGTATTTTTATGAGTCCGAGCCTCTTATCCACGATTCCGATATGACCAACTAATACACCTAGTTTGAAAAAACTTCCTCCCCCTAACTCTGGCCTTAGTATTATGGCACATTGCCCTGCCAATCGCATTCGCAGGCCTCCCACCACAACTATAACGAACAAAGGAACCGTGCCTGAATGCCCAAGGACCACTTTGATAGAGTGGCTTATGAGGGTTAAAGCCCCTCCAGTTCCTAGAAAGAAGGGAATCGAACCCATACTCAGGAGATCAAAACTCCTGGTGCTTCCTCTACACCACTTTCTAAGATAAGGTCAGCTAATCAAGCTTTCGGGCCCATACCCCGAACATGACGGTTAAAATCCCTCCCCTATCAATGAACCCTTACGTACTTGCAATTCTCCTATCCAGCTTAGGACTAGGAACCACCCTAACCTTTGCCAGCTCCCACTGACTGCTCGCCTGAATAGGACTAGAAATTAACACTCTTGCAATTATCCCATTAATAGCACAACACCACCACCCACGAGCAGTTGAAGCAACAACCAAATACTTCTTAACCCAAGCAACCGCAGCAGCAATACTCCTCTTTGCAAGCACAACAAATGCATGAATTACTGGAGAATGGGACATTAACAACATATCCCACCCCCTGGCTACCACCACAATTATAGCTGCGCTAGCACTAAAAATTGGCTTAGCACCAATACACTTCTGAATACCAGAAGTCCTCCAAGGACTCGACCTGCTAACAGGACTAATCATATCCACCTGACAAAAACTAGCCCCATTCGCACTAATTATTCAAGTAGCCCCCACCATTGACCCCACACTACTCACATCTCTAGGCCTTCTATCAACACTAGTTGGAGGCTGAGGAGGACTTAATCAAACCCAACTGCGAAAAATCCTGGCTTATTCTTCAATCGCACACATAGGATGAATGATCATTATTATACAATATGCACCCCAACTAACCCTCATTGCCCTAGGAACATACATCTTCATAACATCCGCAGCATTTCTTACATTAAAAATGGCATCAACCACAAAAATTAATACCTTAACAACAACATGATCCAAGAGCCCAATCCTAGCAACAACCACCGCCCTAACTTTACTATCACTAGGTGGCCTCCCCCCCTTAACTGGATTCATACCAAAATGACTAATTTTACAAGAACTCGCAAAACAAGAACTTCCCCTAACCGCCACAATTATAGCTCTCGCCGCCCTATTAAGCCTTTACTTCTACTTACGACTATGCTACGCAATAACCCTAACCATCTCCCCAAACACAGCCAACTCCACCACCCCATGGCGAACCACAACAACCCAATCAACAATTCCCCTAGCCCTTTCCACAACAATTGCCCTAGGACTATTACCCATTACCCCCGCCATCCTTACGCTGACAACCTAAGAGACTTAGGATAACCAGACCAAGAGCCTTCAAAGCTCTAAGTAGGAGTGAAAATCTCCTAGTCCCTGACTAAGACTTGCGGGACTCTATCCCACATCTTCTGAATGCAAATCAGACACTTTAATTAAGCTAAAGCCTTCCTAGATGAGAAGGCCTCGATCCTACAAACTCTTAGTTAACAGCTAAGCGCTCAAGCCAGCGAGCATTCATCTACTTTCCCGCCGTTAGCCGAGTAAGGCGGGAAAGCCCCGGCAGGGTTTAATCTGCGTCTTTGGATTTGCAATCCAATGTGTACTCCACCACAGGGCTCTGATAGGGAGAGGACTTGAACCTCTGTCTTCGGGGCTACAACCCACCGCCTAAACGCTCGGCTACCCTACCTGTGGCAATCACACGCTGATTCTTCTCTACCAACCACAAAGACATTGGCACCCTTTATCTTGTATTCGGTGCCTGAGCCGGAATAGTCGGAACTGCCCTCAGCCTTCTAATCCGTGCTGAACTAAGCCAACCCGGATCACTTCTAGGTGATGACCAAATCTATAACGTTATCGTTACTGCACATGCCTTCGTCATAATCTTCTTTATAGTAATACCAATCCTTATTGGAGGCTTCGGGAACTGACTTGTTCCGCTAATAATTGGAGCCCCTGACATGGCCTTCCCTCGAATAAATAATATAAGCTTTTGACTTCTTCCCCCCTCTTTTCTCCTCCTTTTAGCCTCTTCTGGGGTCGAAGCTGGAGCCGGAACAGGATGAACAGTATACCCACCACTTGCAGGAAACCTTGCTCACGCAGGAGCATCCGTAGATCTTACTATCTTTTCTCTCCACCTAGCAGGTGTGTCATCTATTCTTGGGGCAATTAATTTTATTACCACAACAATTAACATGAAACCCCCAGCCATTTCTCAATATCAAACGCCTCTTTTCGTATGAGCCGTACTCGTAACAGCCGTTCTACTGCTCCTGTCGCTCCCAGTACTGGCCGCCGGTATTACAATGCTTCTGACAGACCGTAACTTAAATACAACATTCTTTGACCCCGCAGGAGGAGGAGACCCAATCCTTTACCAACACCTATTTTGATTCTTCGGCCACCCAGAAGTTTATATTCTTATTTTACCAGGATTTGGTATTATTTCTCATGTTGTAGCCTACTACGCAGGTAAAAAAGAACCATTTGGCTATATAGGAATAGTATGAGCCATAATAGCAATCGGCCTCCTAGGTTTTATTGTTTGAGCCCATCATATGTTTACAGTCGGAATGGATGTAGACACCCGTGCATACTTTACATCTGCAACAATAATTATTGCCATCCCAACTGGTGTAAAAGTCTTTAGCTGATTAGCCACGCTCCACGGCGGGTCTATTAAATGAGAAACACCTATGTTATGAGCCCTGGGCTTTATTTTCCTATTCACAGTGGGAGGACTAACAGGAATTGTCTTAGCCAACTCATCACTTGATATTGTTCTTCATGACACATATTATGTAGTTGCACACTTCCACTACGTCCTATCAATGGGTGCCGTATTTGCCATTATGGCAGCCTTTGTACACTGATTCCCTCTATTTACAGGATATACACTACACAGCACCTGAACCAAAATCCACTTCGGGGTAATATTTGTAGGTGTTAACCTCACATTCTTCCCCCAACACTTCCTAGGGTTAGCAGGAATGCCACGACGATACTCAGATTACCCAGATGCCTACACCCTTTGAAACACAGTCTCCTCTATTGGGTCATTAATCTCTTTAGTAGCAGTAATTATGTTCCTATTTATTCTATGAGAGGCCTTCGCCGCTAAACGGGAAGTCTCATCTGTAGAACTAACCATAACAAACGTAGAATGACTTCACGGATGTCCCCCTCCCTATCACACATTCGAAGAACCAGCGTTTGTTCAAGTTCAATCAAATTAACGAGGAAGGGAGGAATTGAACCCCCATGTGCTGGTTTCAAGCCAGCCGCATAACCACTCTGCCACTTCCTTCTAAAGACATTAGTAAATTCGTAAATTACATCACTTTGTCAAGGTGAAATCGTGGGTTAAATTCCCGCATGTCTTAAGCTTAATGCTTAATGGCACATCCCACACAACTAGGATTCCAAGACGCGGCATCACCCGTTATAGAAGAACTTCTTCACTTCCACGACCACGCCTTAATAATTGTATTCTTAATTAGCACTTTAGTACTCTATATTATTATTGCAATAGTCTCAACCAAACTTACTAATAAATATATCCTAGACTCCCAGGAGATTGAAATTGTATGAACTGTTTTACCAGCCGTAATCCTTGTTTTAATCGCCCTCCCTTCCCTCCGAATCCTTTATCTTATAGACGAGATTAATGACCCCCACCTAACAATTAAAGCCATAGGACATCAGTGGTACTGAAGCTATGAATACACCGACTACGAAGACTTAGGATTTGATTCCTACATAATTCCTACCCAAGACCTTACCCCCGGACAATTCCGCCTCCTTGAAACAGACCACCGAATGGTTGTTCCAATAGAATCCCCAATCCGAGTCCTCGTCTCCGCCGAAGACGTACTACACTCCTGAGCTGTCCCATCCTTAGGTGTAAAAATAGACGCAGTCCCAGGACGGCTGAACCAAGCCGCTTTTATCGCCTCCCGCCCAGGTGTATTCTATGGACAATGCTCTGAAATTTGTGGAGCAAACCACAGCTTTATGCCTATTGTAGTAGAAGCAGTTCCACTCGAACACTTTGAGAACTGATCCTCACTCATACTAGAAGACGCCTCACTAGAAAGCTAAAACAGGAATACAGCGTTGGCCTTTTAAGCCAAAGATTGGTGCTTCCTAACCACCTCTAGTGAAATGCCTCAATTAAACCCCGCCCCTTGATTTGCAATTTTAGTATTCTCATGATTAATTTTCCTTACTATTATCCCAACCAAAGTCCTAAACCACGTCTCACCAAACGAACCCACCCCCGTGAGCGCCGAAAAACACAAAACTGAACCCTGAGACTGACCATGGCAATAAGCTTCTTCGATCAATTTGCAAGCCCTTCCTACCTAGGAATCCCACTAATTGCCATCGCAATTGCACTCCCTTGAGTGCTCTATCCGACCCCCTCGTCACGATGAATTAATAATCGCTTAGTCACTATCCAAGGTTGACTAATTAACCGATTTACTAACCAACTAATACTACCCCTGAACGTAGGCGGACACAAGTGAGCCCTCTTACTAGCCTCTTTAATAGTATTCCTAATCACTATTAACATGCTCGGCCTACTACCATACACTTTTACACCTACAACCCAACTTTCATTAAATATAGGGTTTGCTGTACCGCTCTGACTTGCTACTGTTATTATTGGAATGCGAAACCAACCAACAGTTGCCCTAGGACATCTCCTGCCCGAAGGAACACCCATCCCCCTAATTCCTGTGCTAATTATTATCGAAACAATTAGCCTATTTATTCGCCCATTGGCCCTAGGCGTACGACTAACAGCCAACTTAACTGCAGGCCACCTTCTAATCCAACTAATTGCCACCGCTGTGTTTGTCCTTCTCCCAATAATACCAACAGTGGCAATTTTAACGGCCGCCGTCCTATTCCTCCTTACACTACTAGAGGTAGCAGTAGCAATAATTCAAGCTTATGTATTTGTTCTCCTTCTAAGCCTTTATCTCCAAGAGAACGTTTAATGGCCCACCAAGCACATGCATATCATATGGTTGATCCAAGCCCATGACCACTAACCGGCGCAGTCGGTGCCCTCCTAATGACATCTGGCCTAGCAATCTGGTTTCACTTCCACTCAACTACACTAATAAGTCTCGGACTAATTCTTTTACTTCTCACAATATATCAGTGATGACGAGATATTATTCGAGAAGGGACTTTCCAAGGACACCACACTCCCCCAGTCCAAAAAGGCCTACGATATGGTATAATTCTTTTTATTACATCTGAAGTATTCTTTTTCCTAGGATTCTTCTGAGCCTTCTACCACTCAAGCCTGGCACCCACGCCCGAGCTAGGAGGATGCTGACCTCCTACAGGAATTATTACCCTAGACCCATTCGAAGTGCCCCTTCTCAACACAGCTGTCCTCCTAGCATCCGGGGTGACAGTAACATGAGCACACCACAGCCTCATGGAAGGGGAACGAAAACAAGCTATCCAATCCCTTACACTCACCATCCTGCTCGGCTTTTACTTTACAGCCCTCCAGGCCATAGAATACTACGAGGCACCTTTCACAATTGCAGACGGAGTATATGGCTCAACATTCTTCGTGGCCACAGGATTCCACGGACTCCACGTTATTATTGGATCCACCTTTTTAGCCGTCTGCCTTCTACGACAGATCCAATATCATTTTACATCCGAACACCACTTCGGCTTTGAAGCCGCCGCATGATACTGACACTTCGTCGACGTAGTATGACTATTCCTCTACGTATCAATCTACTGATGAGGCTCATAATCTTTCTAGTATTAAAGTTAGTACGAGTGACTTCCAATCACCCAGTCTTGGTTAAAACCCAAGGAAAGATAATGAATCTAATTATTACTATTCTAATTATTACCACGGCTCTATCCTCTATTCTAGCAGTAGTATCCTTCTGACTTCCCCAAATAAACCCAGACGCAGAAAAACTTTCTCCTTATGAATGCGGCTTTGACCCCCTAGGATCTGCCCGATTACCATTTTCCCTCCGATTTTTCCTAGTAGCAATCCTATTTTTACTCTTCGACCTAGAAATTGCCCTCCTCCTCCCCCTGCCCTGAGGAGACCAACTCCACAACCCCGCCGGGACATTCTTCTGAGCCACAACAGTCCTAATCCTGCTCACACTAGGACTAATCTATGAATGAACCCAAGGAGGCTTAGAATGAGCAGAATAGGGAGTTAGTCCAAGACAAGACCTCTGATTTCGGCTCAGAAAATCGTGGTTTAATTCCACGACCCCCTTATGACACCCGTACATTTCAGCTTTAGCTCAGCATTTATTTTGGGGCTAATAGGCCTAGCATTCCACCGAACCCATCTACTCTCCGCACTACTATGCCTAGAAGGGATAATACTATCACTTTTTATTGCACTAGCCTTATGAGCCCTACAATTTGAATCAATAGGATTTTCTGCAGCACCTATACTATTACTAGCTTTCTCCGCCTGCGAGGCTAGCGCAGGGTTAGCACTCCTGGTTGCTACTGCCCGAACCCACGGAACTGACCGCTTACAAAACCTTAACCTCCTACAATGCTAAAAGTACTAATACCTACAATCATGTTATTCCCGACAATCTGATTGTCTTCACCAAAATGACTCTGAACTACTACAACTGCACACAGCCTACTAATTGCACTCACCAGCCTAACCTGATTAAAATGAACATCAGAAACAGGATGATCCACCTCTAACATTTATATAGCCACAGACCCTCTTTCAACCCCTCTCCTGGTATTAACCTGCTGATTGCTTCCATTAATAATTCTAGCCAGCCAAAATCACATTAACCCCGAACCAATTAGTCGCCAACGACTATATATTACACTTTTAGCCTCACTACAGACCTTTCTAATTATAGCATTCGGAGCCACAGAGATCATTATATTTTATATCATATTCGAAGCCACATTAATCCCCACCCTTATTATCATTACCCGATGAGGAAATCAAACAGAACGGTTAAACGCAGGGACCTACTTCCTATTTTATACCCTGGCAGGATCACTGCCCCTCCTAGTAGCCCTTCTCCTCCTCCAACATTCTACAGGAACCCTGTCCATACTAATCCTACAATATTCACAGCCGCTCACTCTCAACTCATGAGGACATAAAATTTGGTGAGCCGGATGTCTAATTGCCTTCCTAGTAAAAATACCCCTCTACGGCGTACACCTCTGACTCCCAAAAGCACATGTAGAGGCCCCAGTAGCAGGATCTATGGTCCTAGCCGCAGTCTTACTAAAACTAGGAGGCTATGGAATAATACGAATAATAGTAATACTAGACCCCCTATCTAAAGAATTAGCCTACCCTTTCATCATCCTCGCCCTATGAGGCATTATTATAACCGGCTCCATTTGTCTCCGCCAGACAGACCTAAAATCACTCATTGCCTACTCATCCGTAAGTCACATAGGCCTGGTCGCAGGGGGAATCCTAATCCAAACCCCATGAGGATTTACCGGAGCAATCATTTTAATAATTGCCCACGGACTAGTATCTTCCGCACTATTTTGTCTAGCCAACACTGCCTATGAACGGACCCACAGCCGAACCATAGTACTAGCCCGAGGACTCCAAATAATCTTTCCACTAACAGCAGTCTGATGATTTATTGCCAATCTCGCAAACCTGGCACTCCCACCTCTCCCAAACCTCATAGGAGAAATCATAATTATTAGCACCTTATTTAACTGATCCCCGTGAACTATTGCCCTAACAGGAACAGGAACACTAATTACAGCAGGCTACTCCCTCTACATGTTCCTAATATCCCAACGAGGCCCAACGCCTAACCATATTGTAGGACTACCACCATTCCACACACGAGAGCACCTATTAATAGTCCTTCACCTTATCCCTGTAATTCTCTTAGTAACAAAACCAGAACTCATATGAGGCTGATGCTACTAGTAAGTATAGTTTAACTCAAAATATTAGATTGTGATTCTAAAGACGGGGGTTAAAATCCCCTTACTCACCGAGGAAGGCCCGAGGCAATAAGTACTGCTAATCCTTAACTCCCACGGTTAAACTCCGTGGTTTCCTCGCGCTTTCAAAGGATAACAGCTCATCCATTGGTCTTAGGAACCAAAAACTCTTGGTGCAAATCCAAGTGAAAGCTATGCACCCAACAACCTTAATTCTCTCCTCCACACTAATTCTAGTACTCACAGTCCTTATTTATCCCCTACTAACCACACTTAATCCTAACCCACAAGACCCAAAATGAGCTACTACGCACGTAAAAACCGCCGTAAGTACCGCATTCTTTATTAGCCTCCTCCCACTCATAATCTTCTTAGACCAGGGGGCAGAAACTATTGTAACAAACTGACATTGAATAAATACATCCGTATTTGACATCAACATTAGCTTTAAATTCGACCACTACTCCCTCATCTTCACCCCAATTGCCCTCTACGTTACCTGGTCAATTTTAGAGTTTGCATCATGATACATACACTCTGACCCCTACATGAACCGCTTTTTCAAGTATCTCCTGCTATTTCTAGTAACCATAATTATTCTAGTAACAGCCAACAACATGTTCCAACTCTTTATTGGATGAGAAGGAGTTGGAATTATATCATTTCTCCTCATCGGCTGATGATATGGACGAGCAGACGCTAATACAGCAGCCCTGCAAGCCGTACTATATAATCGAGTAGGAGACATTGGCCTAATTATAACTATAGCCTGACTTGCAATAAATATAAACTCGTGGGAAATTCAACAAATCTTCTTCCTATCAAAAAACTTTGACATAACCCTCCCCCTAATAGGACTAATCCTAGCAGCAACCGGAAAATCAGCACAATTTGGGCTACACCCATGACTTCCCTCCGCCATGGAGGGCCCCACGCCAGTGTCTGCCCTACTACACTCCAGCACTATGGTTGTCGCAGGAATCTTCCTTTTAATTCGACTTCACCCCCTCATGGAAAACAACAAACTAGCCTTAACAGTCTGCCTCTGCCTAGGAGCCCTAACCACACTATTTACAGCTGCCTGTGCTCTAACCCAAAATGATATCAAAAAAATCGTCGCTTTCTCAACATCAAGCCAACTAGGCCTGATAATAGTCACAATTGGACTTAATCAACCCCAACTAGCATTCCTACACATCTGTACACATGCTTTCTTCAAGGCTATACTATTTCTATGCTCAGGATCAATTATCCATAGCTTAAACGACGAACAAGACATCCGGAAAATAGGAGGCCTACAAAACCTTATACCATTCACCTCAACTTGCTTAACAATCGGTAGCTTAGCACTTACAGGAACCCCATTCCTAGCCGGTTTCTTCTCAAAAGATGCTATTATTGAAGCCCTAAACACCTCGCACCTAAACGCCTGGGCCCTAGTCCTCACACTTATCGCCACATCATTCACCGCTGTATACAGCTTCCGAGTCGTATTTTTTGTTACTATAGGAACCCCTCGATTCCTCCCCCTCTCCCCAATCAATGAGAACGACCCATCAGTTATTAACCCCATCAAACGACTCGCCTGAGGGAGCATTATTGCAGGCCTTATTATCACATCAAACTTTCTGCCCTCTAAAACCCCAATTATAACCATACCAATGAGCCTGAAACTAGCCGCCCTTGCAGTCACAATTACTGGTCTACTAATTGCCATAGAATTAACCGCACTAACCAATAAACAATTCAAAACTACCCCTACGGCCCCACTCCACCACTTCTCAAACATACTTGGATATTTCCCAGCAATTATCCACCGGCTTATTCCAAAACTCAATCTAACCTTAGGACAATCAATCGCCACTCAACTCGTAGACCAAACATGGTTTGAAGCCGCAGGACCAAAAGGAACAACATCCCTACAAGTAAAAATAGCTAAAATCACAAGCGACACCCAACGAGGAATAATCAAAACATACCTAACTATTTTCCTCCTGTCTACAACACTTGCAATCCTCCTGGCCACCATTTAAACAGCCCGAAGAGCACCACGACTTAACCCCCGAGTAAGCTCCAACACAACAAACAAAGTCAAAAGTAATACCCAAGCACAAATAACTAATATTCCACCACCAGACGAATACATTATAGCCACCCCACTAGTGTCACCTCGCAACATAGAAAACTCCTTCAAATTATCAACTACCCCTCAAGAACCCTCATACCAGTTTTCTCAAAATAAACCCACCATTAAACCAACCCCCAAAAGATAAACCAACACATACCCAACCACAGAACGATCCCCCCAAGCCTCAGGAAAAGGCTCAGCAGCCAAAGCCGCAGAATATGCAAACACCACCAGCATTCCACCTAGATAAATTAAGAAAAGAACTAAAGACAAAAATGACCCTCCGTGGCCAATAAGCACCCCACACCCAACCCCTGCCGCTACCACCAAACCAAGAGCAGCAAAATAGGGAGCAGGATTGGAAGCCACAGCAACCAAGCCAACAATCAAAGCAATTAACAGTAAAGAAACAAGATAAGTCATAATTCCTACTCGGATTTTAACCGAGACCAGTGACTTGAAGAACCACCGTTGTTATTCAACTATAAGAACCCTTAATGGCAAGCCTACGAAAAACACACCCCCTAATTAAAATCGCTAACGACGCATTAGTTGATCTACCAGCTCCCTCAAACATTTCAGTATGATGAAACTTTGGGTCCTTACTAGGACTATGCTTAATTACCCAAATCCTAACAGGACTATTTTTAGCCATACACTACACCTCAGATATCTCAACCGCTTTCTCCTCCGTTACCCATATCTGCCGAGATGTTAACTACGGCTGACTCATCCGCAATATTCACGCCAATGGGGCCTCCTTCTTCTTCATCTGTATTTATATACACATTGCCCGAGGACTATATTATGGCTCTTATCTCTACAAAGAGACCTGAAATATTGGCGTAATCCTCCTTCTTTTAGTAATAATAACGGCCTTCGTGGGCTACGTCCTCCCTTGAGGACAAATATCTTTCTGAGGCGCCACTGTAATTACCAACCTCCTATCCGCAGTCCCCTACGCAGGAGATGCGCTAGTCCAATGAATCTGAGGTGGATTTTCAGTAGACAACGCCACCCTAACACGATTCTTCGCCTTCCACTTCCTACTACCATTTGTAATCGCCGCAGCAACCATCCTACACCTTCTATTCCTACACGAAACAGGGTCAAACAACCCAATAGGACTTAACTCCGACGCCGACAAAATTACATTCCACCCCTACTTCTCATACAAAGACCTGCTAGGGTTCGTAGCAATACTTCTAGGCCTCACATGCCTCGCCCTCTTCTCCCCCAACTTACTAGGAGACCCAGAAAACTTCACCCCTGCAAACCCCTTAGTCACCCCTCCTCACATCAAACCTGAATGATACTTCCTATTTGCCTACGCCATCCTACGATCAATCCCCAACAAACTTGGAGGAGTCCTAGCCCTTCTGTTCTCTATCCTCGTACTAATAGTAGTACCAATCCTACACACATCTAAACAACGAGGACTAACATTCCGACCAATCACCCAATTCTTATTTTGAACCCTAGTTGCAGACATAATTATCCTCACATGAATTGGAGGAATACCAGTAGAACACCCATTCATTATCATTGGACAAATCGCTTCAATCCTATACTTCGCTCTATTTTTAATCCTAATCCCTCTAGCAGGATGACTGGAAAATAAAGCATTAGAATGAGCTTGCCCTAGTAGCTTAGCCTAAAAGCATCGGTCTTGTAATCCGAAGATCGGAGGTTAAATTCCTCCCTAGCGCCAGAAAAGAGAGATTTTAACTCCCACCTCTGGCTCCCAAAGCCAGAATTCTAAACTAAACTATTTTCTGATCTCAGCATTATGGTTTAGTACATAATATGCATAATATTACATTAATGTATTAGTACATACTATGTATTATCACCAACAATTTATTTTAACCACAAAGCAAGTACTAATATCTAAGCTATGCATAAAGCATACATTTAAACCCAACATGAACTCATTTTAAAATGAAGAAATAGGTTATCTCCCATATATATCGTCCTCAGAATTTACCTTGAAATACTCAACTTACATCTATTGAGGTAAATATTAATGTAGTAAGAAACCACCAACCAGTTTATATAAAGGCAAATTATTAATGATAGAATCAGGGGCAATAATTGTGGGGGTCGCACAATATGAACTATTACTGGCATCTGGTTCCTATTTCAGGTACATAACTGTAAAAACTCCACCCTCGGATAATTATACTGGCATCTGATTAATGGTGTAGTACATATGTCTCGTTACCCACCATGCCGGGCGTTCTCTTATATGCATAACGTATCTTTTTTTTGGTTTCCTTTCAACTGGCATCTCAGAGTGCAAATTCAAATAACTATCAAGGTGGATCATTTATACCTGTTTTCAAGTAATATAGGTTAATGATTGAAAGACATAACACAAGAACCACATTAATTTAACTCAAGTGCATAAGGTATATTTACTCAACACATACTTATACTATATGCCCCCTTTGGTTTTTGCGCGACAAACCCCCTTACCCCCTACGCTCAGAAAATCCTGTTATCCTTGTCAAACCCCGAAACCAAGGAAGGCTCAACCAAGCGTCCAAAGTTAACAAGTTATAGTATGAGTTAACTTATGCCACCACATATTATATATAACATATATAAATATAACACCGTAAATTATTCGTCACCAAAAGCCTAAAAATTAGGATTAAAATTTTATAAAATAGCCCCAATACTAAAATTTCCAAGCTTTTTAAATC